AATTCTTTGGCGTTGAATCGGGGTATTCAGGAAGAAGAAGTTGGTCCAGCTCGATACCGTCAAGAATTCTTGACTATTGCATGGGAACAGATTCATCTTCGAAACATTTATCCCTTCCAATATTTTTCTATTGGAGCTTCCCTCATTCCTTTTATCGAGCATAATGATGCGAATCGGGCTTTAATGAGTTCTAATATGCAGCGTCAAGCAGTTCCGCTTTCTCAGTCCGAAAAGTGTATTGTTGGAACCGGGTTGGAACGCCAAGCGGCTCTCGATTCAGGGGGTTCGGCTATAGCCGAACGCGAGGGAAAGATCATTTATACCGATGCTGAAAAGATCGTTTTATCAGGTAATGGAGACACTATAAGCATTCCGTTGGTTATGTATCAGCGTTCCAACAAAAATACTTGGATGCATCAAAAACCTCAGGTTCATCGGGGTAAATACCTTAAAAAGGGGCAAATTTTGGCGGATGGTGCGGCTACGGTTGGTGGCGAACTCGCTTTGGGGAAAAATGTATCAGTAGCTTATATGCCATGGGAAGGTTACAATTCTGAAGACGCGGTACTCGTTAGCGAGCGTCTAGTCTATGACGATATTTATACTTCTTTTCATATCCGGAAATATGAAATTCAGACTCATGTGACAAGCCAAGGACCTGAAAGAATCACTAATGAAATACCTCATTTAGAGCCTTATTTACTCCGCAATTTAGACAGAAATGGAATTGTGATGCTGGGATCTTGGGTAGAAACTGGTGATGTTTTAGTAGGTAAATTAACGCCTCAGACAGCGAAAGAATCATCCTATGCCCCAGAAGATAGATTATTACGAGCCATACTTGGCATTCAGGTATCCACTGCAAAGGAAACTTGTCTAAAGTTGCCTATAGGCGGAAGAGGTCGAGTTATTGATGTGAGATGGGGCCAGAAAAAGGGGGGTTCCATTTATAATCCAGAAATGATTCGTGTATATATCTCACAGAAACGTAAAATCAAAGTGGGCGATAAAGTAGCTGGAAGACATGGGAATAAAGGTATCATTTCAAAAATTTTGCCTAGACAGGATATGCCTTATTTGCAAGATGGAACACCAGTTGATATGGTATTCAATCCATTAGGAGTACCTTCGCGAATGAATGTGGGACAGATGTTTGAATGCTCACTCGGATTAGCGGGAGACCTGCTGGGCAGACATTATAGAATAACACCCTTTGATGAGAGATACGAGCAAGAGGCTTCGAGAAAACTAGTGTTTTCTGAATTATATGAAGCCAGTAAGCAAACAGCAAATCCATGGGTATTTGAACCCGAGTATCCTGGAAAGAGCAGAATATTTGATGGAAGAACAGGAGATCCTTTTGAACAACCTGTTATAATAGGAAAGTCCTATATGTTAAAATTAATTCATCAAGTTGATGATAAAATCCACGGGCGTTCCAGTGGTCATTATGCACTTGTTACACAACAACCCCTTAGGGGAAGGGCTAAGCAAGGTGGACAACGAGTAGGAGAAATGGAAGTTTGGGCTCTAGAGGGATTTGGTGTTGCTCATATTTTACAAGAGATGCTCACTTATAAATCCGATCATATTAGAGCTCGTCAGGAAGTACTTGGTACCACGATCGTTGGGGGAACAATACCTAATCCTGAGGGTGCGCCAGAATCTTTTCGATTGCTCGTTCGCGAACTACGATCTTTATCTCTGGAACTGAATCATTTCCTTGTATCTGAGAAAAACTTCCAGATTAATAGGAAGGAAGTTTGATCAGAGTGAATCAGAATTTTTCTTCTATGATCGACCAGTATAAACATCAACAACTTCGAATTGGATCAGTTTCTCCTAAACAAATACGTGCTTGGGCCAACAAAATCCTACCGAATGGAGAGATAGTTGGAGAGGTGACAAAACCCTATACTTTTCATTACAAAACCAATAAACCGGAAAAAGATGGGTTGTTTTGTGAAAGAATTTTTGGACCTATAAAAAGTGGAATTTGTGCTTGTGGAAATTATCGAGTGATCGGGGGCGAAAAAGAAGAACCGAAATTTTGCGAACAATGCGGAGTCGAATCTGTTGATTCTCGGATCCGAAGATATCAAATGGGATACATCAAACTAGCATGTCCGGTGACTCATGTATGGTATTTGAAACGCCTTCCTAGTTATATCGCGAATCTTTCAGATAAACCTCTTAAGGAATTAGAAGGCCTGGTATACTGCGATGTGTGATTTGATCGAAATTACGATTTTACAGATTCAGAATGAAAAACTGTCATCCCATTTAATCCGATTGGGATGCCTCTAGCTCTGACATGTCTATTGGCAAGAATAACATGAAGCTCAGAATTTTGGATATATTCAATACCTCCAAATGAAAGAGGAATTAATCCATGGTCGATTCCCTAAGAGAGTAATAGGGAATTGCTAGTTGTACCTCGTGAAAATTTTTTCATGTTCTTTCGTGGAACTAGCCATTAGATTTCTTTTAGAATTCGAAA